GCGCAAAAATTGAAGATTTAGTTACGATTGAAAGTTTTGTACTATTATCCATAGATCTTTTATTCATACTCATTTAATTGGAAGAATTGAACCAATCAAAAAAATTATGCTTCTCGACTCCATAATACAATTTTTTTATGAAAATTCTGATTGTCTTTTGGATAGAAATCGTGATAATGTATATTTTTTCCTCAAATGTGCTATTGAGGGATAAAGTATTAAATCTTTTTAAGAAATAAAGTTTTTGATCAGAATATGAAATATGAAAAAAAAAGGAAAGACCCCTTAACTATTGAAGTTGTTAATAGAACGAATCACACTTTTACCACTAAACTATACCCGCTACATATTCATTATTGGATATAAATGGGCCTTTTGTCTAACAAAGTAATTAGATGTAGTCAAGATAGCATCAGAATCATGAAAATTTAAGCATTAACACGTATTTTGTTCCACCGCGGGAAAACTTGAAAAAAAAAATAGGTAAATAGCAAAAAGTTTAGTCAAATTTCAATAGTGTATAGTGTACTAAAGTTATAAGTATTTTATTTTTTGAAACCTCTCTTCATTTGAACCATTAGATTTTCTGAATTTGGGTAAATTGGGCCTCAAACTTTCAAGCTTGTCCTTTGCTTTGAACAAGTAAATGATTTATAGTATCATTTTAGAAATATGTGTGTGTTTTTTTTTTGATATTCTTTCTCTTATCAGATATATTTTTTTTATTCTTAAATAGAAAATTTATAAAATTAGGAAATTCATTAATGGAAAACAAATTTCATTCTAAATGAAAATTGAAGTTCAGTATTATATTCATCTTAATAATTCCCTTAAGAAGTCTTAATATTTAATATTAATAAGAAAGAAGTATTTATTAATAAGAAAGAAGTATTAAAAAAAAAAAAAATAAAGACGAAAAATCTTAGTACAATATTAGTACTATCTTAGTATATACTATATACTAAAAAATACTATAAAGACTCTTACTAGTACTAGTAAGAGTACTAGAACACTTTTACTATTTTTTACTATAAATATTAAATATTCTAAATTCGACTCTAATTTACTAGAATATACTAAATATACTGAGAATAGAAATAGAATCTCTAAGATTCAATTAGTAAATTAAATATTAAATATATATAATAAATATATATAATATAAAATGAAAATAGAATAAATTAATTCTATTAATTATTAATTGAGATAGAGTTAGATATAGATAAATTTTTCAAGAATTTAGAAGATAATCTATCTATTAGAATCTTATCTAATTTCTAATAATTAGGAATAGTAATGAAAATTACTCTTCTCGTTTCAATAAAAATTTTTATTTGTCGGAACAAAAGAAGTACTGGCCCGGCCAGTACTTATACTTAACCAGGCCGGGTAAATGAAGTTTTTGTTTTGTACAAAATAAAAGAAGTAAGGTATTCTTTCTATTCGAGAAATCTTTTTTGAATCATTGAAGTAAAATCAAAATTGTTATCAATCTTGACTTCATGTGTTAAATAACATGATAAATTTCCAATTTTGAATGGGGAGAGATGGCTGAGTGGACTAAAGCGTCGGATTGCTAATCCGTTGTACGAATTATTCGTATCGAGGGTTCGAATCCCTCTCTCTCCGACCCCCCCCCCCCCGATCACTTGAGATTTTATAATTTATAATTGGAATAATTTTTGATTATTCTTTATTTATGAATCTTTTATCTTTATCTAACATCTATTCCATTTCTTTTCTTTATACATTTACCTATGAAAAAAGAAAGGAAAAAGTATAAATGAATCTCATCTCTTTTTTTATTCTTTTTATTCTTCACGCCCAGGATTACGCCCCGGATCGTTAGATAAGAATCCGAAGATGAATAGAGAAACAAAGAATATTACTACTGTGTAAACGAATAGTTTAAGAGTAAGCATTACAAATCTCCAAGATAAGATAAGATCATTTTTTTTAAGGAAATAGATCACCTATTTTACGACACATACTATCGCTCTAAAGATGAAAAAAAAGGAAGTTTTTTTGAAATTTATTTTCACGAATTTTTTTCTAATGTAATAAGATTCGTATTTTTTCGTTACCAAAAATTTCTTGCCATATTCATATCTCATATCTATAATTAAATAATTTTATGGGGTATGGGATTTTATAAAGGAAAGGTTAGAACAAAAGAAATAAGCTGATTAGCTTTTTAAAGAAAAGATAAAGATCATCCGCCCCCTTCCCTTATTCAATATTCAAATTAAAATTCAATATAAAATAGAAAATACCAGACTTTTTGAATCGAGGGTTCCTAATGTCCAGACTTATCTGAATCTTATTTATGATCTTATTGATTTTCAGAATAAAATCTCATTTTTTTTATCAAATAAATTATGAATTGAATAGAGATTAGAGATTCAATTTTTATCGGAAACTTACAGCAGCTTGCCAAACAAAGGCTAAGAGAAAAAAGAGTACAGGGATAATTGGCATAAAGTCTATGATTGGATTAAAAAAAGCATAAGCCTCGGGCAATTTGGCGAATAAAAAACTACTCGAATAAAGGGTAGAATTAAGACAGATACAAATTAAACAAAAGATATTAAGCATAACAAATATTCTTTTCTTGTTCTTAAAGTTAAAGATTCAAATTAAATTGAAGAATAAATTATCAGATTGGATTGAGTTGTTTTTCTGAGGGAAAATTGAAAATAAAAAAGGCAGATAAAAGAAATAAATTCTTATTTTTCTTTGACTTCTCCCCAATCAAGAATCCTCCCTTACATTATCCAATCAAATAAGAATACAAGTAATTCTATTTTCATAGAATATCTTAATTGAATTCTAAGTAATGATCAATTAATCTTTTTGATTCTATATCTATTATGTTGAATCCTAGCGGCAACATGTCCTATATTTCTTTAGGTTGGTTATTGACGAATAACAAATATTTATCTTAGTTTTTCTTAGATCAAAAATAAATGGGGCGTGGCCAAGCGGTAAGGCAACGGGTTTTGGTCCCGTTACTCGGAGGTTCGAATCCTTCCGTCCCAGATCGTTCGCATCAGAAACGAAAATTTCTTCTCGATTGAAATTGAAAATTGAATTTAACAATTATTTTTTTTTATGATGGAGATGGATGCGAAAAGATCAGAATCCTCGGATTCTGATTTTATCTTTGATCTTACCTTACACGAGACTTTTTATACTTTTTAATAATAAAAAAAAAGAAACTTTATTCTCAAATTATCTCTCTGTTTTAAATTAAATGAAAATCAGATTCAATTGGAGATGGTAAAAAAAAAAGTAAATCAGAATATTCAAATCAGAAAATCATATTTCATAAATAGAAAGAAAAAAATGAGAAAATATGAATATATTAGGATATATTTATATTAGAATATATTCATACATAAATACAGAATTTTTACATAAGAATATATATTGTCTATTTGTATATTTCTTTTATTAAGAATATCTTATTATTCTCTAATTTACTTATTCTCTAATTTACTATAATTGAATATTTATGAGTATTTCAATGAAATATTTAGTTAAATAAAAACTTTTATCCATTCATGGGGATTTCTTTTTCATCTGAATGAAAGTAAAGTCAAAGGATTTTTTTAGGTTTATAATCTTTTTTCTTTTAATTTATTTTAAGAATAAAGAATTTATGATGGACAATCCTGAAATATTTGTTGAAGATGTAAATAAGTTTGCTTAAAACTGATTTGTTTTTTTATGTGATATTATTCATATGAGAAAATATGGGGGTAATTTTAAGTGAAATCCTTTCCGGGTATAGACTTAATCTATAAGTCTATAAGTGTAGATTCTTATGTATCGGTTCAACCAATGACTATTCATGATTCCATATTGAATCAATTGCATATGGTTCCAAATTAAAAGAAAATTATAGGGATGTTATGGTAAAACTTCGTTTGAAACGATGTGGTAGAAAGCAACGTGCGACTTGAAGGACATGATTGGCTGTGGATTCTGACATCCACCATCTTCTATACGAATGAAGATGCTCTTGTCTCGACATGATTTGTTCTGCTAGGAACCTGATTGAATTTATTTTGGGTTGCTAAATAAAGATACTAATGGTATAAATTGGTATAAATGGTATATACTAAGAGTATATATTATATATAAGGTATAGCATATGATATATAAGGTATAGCATATGATGGAGCTCGAGCAAAAATAATTGATTCTTTTATCGGGGTAATAATCTAGGGTTAGTGATAATCAATAAGTTAGATCAACTTTGTAAATATATCATCAATATCTAAATATAGATAAAAGGAGAGGTTCCAAATTGAACAAGTTTGAAATGAAAAAAACCAAATTTGTCGAAATTTTCAAACTGTTTCGATCAAGAGTGTATCACAAAGGAATAAAATGATTTTTCCTTTTCCATAGAAAGAACAAAAAACAAAAGGTATGTTGCTGCCTTTTTGAAAAGGAGTAAAGATCACCGAAGTAATGTCTAAACCTAATGATTTCAAAAAGCGCAAAGCAAAGACAACAAATTCCGGAACAAGGAAACACTTTTTTAACTTGTCTCAACAATTGGATCAGAATGAGTAAAAAAAGATAGATCTGAAAATAGACAAAAAAAGAGGTTAGAGACAGCTCAAGAAATTTTCAGGATTTCCTTTTGAACTCTTTTCAAAATACCCAACTTGAGTTAGGAGTATAAATGAAATTTATTTTTCTGTAAAGAAGGAAAAAAAAGGCTCAAAATTCAGTCTAATTCTTTATAGATCCATTTCTCTTTCTATTTCTATCTATATAGATAGAAATAGAAATTCTAGAAATTAAAATCATTTTTTCTTGAGCCGTATGAGGAGAAAACTTCCTATACGTTTCTAGGGGGGCATCTTTCTATCCCAATGAGCCATCTATCGAATCGTTGCAATTGATGTTCGATCCCGAAGAGAAGGAAGAGATCTTCGAAAAGTGGGTTTTTATGATCCGATAAAGAATCAAACTTATTCAAATGTTCCTGCTATCTTCTATTTCCTTGAAAAAGGTGCTCAACCCACAGGAACTGTTTATGATATTTTAAGGAAGACAGAATTCTTTAAAGAATTTCAAATTTCTTTTGATAAAAAAAGAAAAGAAAAACAAGAATTATGAAGAAAAAAAGAATAGGATAAAGAGTACCTATCTTTGTTTAATTCTTTATTCAAAGTTTCTTTTTTTCTTGTTCTATTCATACTTATTTTATTCTTATTTTTCTTCTTTTTGTGGAACCCCCCAACAAGGGGGGTAATCTTTCTTCTTGTATTTGTATTGTATCTTTCTTTTTTTGATTAAAGAAAGCCACTATTTTTCTATCTATGCCTTTTTCTTATTCCTTATTTTTTTCCACTCAAAGTTTTATTCTTTATGTTGTGTTAATCCAACACAAATTTCCATAGAATTTCTTGAATTTTGTTTTCTAAAAAATCCATTCATATTGACAATGGCGTATCAAACAAATATAATTTGATCGTATATAAATAGATCTTTTTATCCCCATTCCCTATTGGCTCTTTCCTTCATTTTAGTAAAATGGATGATTTTGCTGAATTTTTTTTTTATTTCGATCATATCTACACTTCATATTGATCCGGGTTGCTAACTCAATGGTAGAGTACTCGGCTTTTAATTGCGACTATGATCTTTTACACATTTGGATGAAGAAATTCGTCTAGACTATTGGTATAGTTTATAAGACCGCGACTGATCCTGAAAGGTAATGAATGGAAAAAAGAGCATGTCGTAAAAAGAATAGACAAATAGAAAAAAAAAAGAATCTTAATAGAATAATAGAAAAAAAAAAGAAAAATTCTAGTACTCATAATATAAATAGAACAAGAATTTTTCTTTTTAGAACATTTTTAAAGTTCAGTAAAGTATTTTTGGTCTAGTGAATAAATGGATAGAGCCTTATGGCTCCAATTTGAGTAAGACAAAAAAGCAACGAGCTTCCCTTCTTAATTTGAATGATTACCCGATCAAATTACTAATTATACGTTAAAAATATATTAGTGCCTGATGTGGGAAAAGGGTCTCTTGTGAGACCATTGATTCTTTTTTTTATTAAGCCTAATTATTCTTTATTGTGGATTGGAGACGGATGTGTAGAAGAAAGAGTATAGTGATAAAAAATTCTTATTTCCAAAGTCAAAAGAGTGATTGGGTTGCAAAAATAAAAGATTTTTACCCTTTTTTATTATTGTTATTTTCTTTCTTTTATTATTATTCCTATATTCCTAGTTATATTAACAATTAACAAGGAAAAGAAAATCAAATTAGATAGAAAGGGAAAAGAAAAAGATCTGTAGATTGGGCTCTTTGTCTCCGGAGTATATATTCTTTATTTGTTCTTACTTTCCTATAATTTTTTACTTTTTAGATTATTTAAAATATAAAATAGAAAAAATATAAAGTAAAAGTATAGACAGTGCATAGTATATAATAATACTAGACTATATTTAATAATACTAGACTATATTATTAGAATTATCTCTTAGAATAATTAGAACAATAATATTCTTATTCTATTATTCTAATTTATTCTAGTTAGAAGTTCTACTATTTTCTTATAAATATTTCTTATAAATAGTATTTTACTATAAGATAAAAAATAGACTATATACAACATAAAAACATACGCCGTTTTGACCATATTGCACTATGTAACATTTCATAACACAAGAAATGCCTCTCTTTTTTGGTTAAAGTAGAAATTTATTTAAATAGCAGAATTACAAGGATTTTTAGATTGAAAAAAGAGAGATTTTGGCAACAAAACTTCCTATATCCGCTACTCCTTCAGGAGTATCTTTACTCACTTGCTCATTATCATAGCTTCAATAGTTTGATTTTTTATGAACCTGTGGAAATTATCGGTTATGACAATAAATCTAGTTTGGTACTTGTGAAACGTTTAATTACTCAAATGTATCAACAGAAATCTTTTATTTCTTCGGTGAATGATTCTAACCAAAATGGATTTTCGCTGCACAAGAATTCTTTTTCTTATCATTTTTATTCTCAAATGGTATCAGAAGGTTTTGGAGTCATTCTGGAAATTTCATTCTCGTCGCGATTAGTATCCTCCCTTGAAGAAAAAAGAATACCAAAATCTCAGAATTTACGATCTATTCACTCAATATTTCCCTTTTTAGAGGATAAATTATCACATTTAAATTATGTGTCGGATCTACTAATACCCTATCCCATCCATCTGGAAATCTTGGTTCAAATCCTTCAATGCTGGATCAAAGATGTTCCTTCTTTGCATTTATTGCGATTTATTTTCCACGAATATCATAATTTGAATAGTCTCATTACTTCAAAAAAATCCATTTACGTCTTTTCAAAAAGAAAGAAAAGATTCTTTTGGTTCCTACATAATTTTTATGTATATGAATGCGAATATATATTCCTTTTTCTTCGTAAACAGTCTTCTTATTTACGATCAATATCTTCTGGAGTCTTTCTTGAGCGAAC